TCCAGAAGATGTTAATCGTAAGCAAGAAGATTGTTTACGAAGAAACAACAAGAAAAATTCATATTCTGATACATAAGAGTTATATAGGAATCGAAATAGTCTTTTATTTTCTTTTTTAAAAAGAAAAATCGATTTCATTGAAGTAATAAGACTATTCCAATTCGAATAATAGTTGAGAAAGAATCGCAATAAATGCAAAGATGGAACATCTTGGATCCGGTATTCAAGGAGTTGAACCAAGATTTCCAAATGGATAGGATAGGGTATTTCTATATGTGATAGATAATGTAAATGCAAAAATTTGTCTTCTAAAAAGGGAAATATTGAATGAATAGATTGTAAATTTTGAAACTTTGGTATTTCTTTTTCTTCCGGACAAGATAGTTCTCCTAGCGAGAATGGGATTTCTACAACGATCGCAAACCCCTCAGATAGAATCTGAGAATAAAACTCAGAATAAAAATAATTGCTGTGATCCAACAATCGATCTTGATTAGGATGATTAACCGAATTAATCCTAAAATTCTGCTGATACATTCGAATAATTAAACGTTTCACAAGTAGTGAACTAAATTTCTTGTTATTACAACCAAGAATTTCCACAGGTTCGGAACCATTTAATCCATAATCATGGGCAAATGCATAAATATATTCCTGAAAGAGAAGTGGGTAGACGAAGTATTGTTGACGAGATTTCTGTTTTTCTGAATACCCTTCGAATTTTTCCATTTGTATTTCTACTTGAATCAGAGAAAAAAAGCATTTCTCGGTTTATCAAATGATGATACATAGTGCAATATGGTCAGAACAGGGTGTTGCATTTTTTAATACAAACCCTGGAAAGAAAGGAAGTCTAATCCATAGATTTTTTTCTATCGAATTAGTTTATGTTTGTTCTAATTACAAAAAAGAACAAATCTTTTATTTTTGCAGGCCAATCGCTCTTTTGACTTTGGAGTACAGTCTTTTTATCAATATACTGCTTCTTTTACACATTCAATTCATAACATCCCTTTTCAATCCATAATCAAGAATAATTAGGATTTCTAAAAAAAAAAAAAAAAAGTCAAGGGTCCACTCATAGGAAAACCCAACCTTTCCCCGCATCAGGCACTAATCTATTTTTAACGTCTAATTAGATCGGGGAATCCTTCCAATTAAGAAGTTAAGCTCGTTGCTTTTTATTTTACCAGAATTAGAGCCAGGCTCTATCCATTTATTCACTAGACCCAGAAAATCGGAATTTTTTGATTCAAAAAAAAAAAAAGAAATTGATTTTATTACGACATGCTATTTTTTCCGTTCATTACCTTTGAGGATCAGTCGTGGTCTTCTAGACTCTACCAAGAGTCTGGACGAATTTGTTGCTTCATCCAAATGTGTAAAAGATCATAGTCGCACTTAAAAGCCGAGTACTCTACCATTGAGTTAGCAACCCAGATAAAATAGGATCTTAGATACGATCGAAATAAAAAAATCGATGGAATTACACCGGACGCTCCTGTCAAAACATGGAATTAGCAAGACATCAAAAGAAAGATTTTATCACCCATTAAAACACTCAAATACAAAAATGAACAGATCCGGTTAAATTTCACTAAGGTTCAAAAAGGAGCGGCCCCAATCACAATGGCAAAATTGTCATTTTTTTAGCAATTTTTATTTAAAGAAATAAAATAATCTTGTATGAGAGTACATGCAAGGGGGGCAACCCTATCATTTGAGCGAAGTGTAGACAGAAATACCTAATATGGAGTGACGATAAAGAGACCTATCTATCTACAAATTCTATTTGTTCAATACACCTTTGTCAATGGAAATACAATGGTAAGAAAACCAATTAGATACAAAAAGGAAATAAAATAAGGGCTTTTGTTGGATTGGCACGACATAAATGCAGCAAAAAAAAATAGGATTAAGAAAGAGGCAAATTGTGTCTAAATAATTAAGGGGTACTAGTGACCCTCTCCTACTTTTTTATTCATTTAGTTCTTCAATTAACTCAAAGTTCTTTCTTTATCTTTAAAGAATTCCGCCTTTCTTAAAATATCATAAACAGTTCTTGTAGGTTGAGCACCCTTTTCAAGGAAATAGAGAATAGCTGGAACATTTAAACAAGTTTGATTCTTTATCGGATCATAAAAACCTACTTTTCGAAGATCTCTTCCTTCTCTTCGAGATCGAACATCAATTGCAACGATTCGATAGACAGCTTATTGGGATAGATGTAGATAAACAAAGCCCCCCCTAGAAACGTATAGGAGGTTTTCTCCTCATACGGCTCGAGAAAATGATTCTAATTTCTGTCTATAATACAAGTAGATAGAAATTAGACTATGACTTGCATTAATTTCCTTACAGAAAAGAAAAAACAAATTTCATTTATACTCATGACTCAAGTTGGCTAATTTTGACTGACAGACTTCAAAAGAAAAATCCTTCGAAATTTTTTGAGTCGTCTCTAAACTCTTTTCTTTATATCATCTCGAACAAATTGACTTTTATTCCTTATTCTAATCTAATTCTATTGTTGAGACGGTTGAAAATAGTGTTTACTTGTTCCGGAATCCTTTATCTTTGATTTGTGAAATCCTTGGGTTTAGACATTACTTCGGGAATTCCTATTCTTTTTTCTTTCAAAAGAGTAGCAACATACCCTTTCTTTTTTTCTTATTTCCTTCGATAAAGCATTTCCCTCTTCTATAGAAATCGAATATGAACGATTGATTCTGATAGACTTTTAATCGAAAAAGTTTTTCCAATCTTCCAAAATTGGACTTTTTTCTTATTTTAACCTTTCGATTTCTATATTAAGGATAGACTGACAAAGTTGGCCTAATTTATTAGTTTTCACTAACCCTAGATTCTTTCCCTTGATAAAAAAGAAATTCTGTCCTCTCGAGCTCCATGGTGTACTATTTACTTACAAACAACCCAGCGCAAATTAGGTTCGGGACGAATAGAACAGACTATGTCGAGCCAAGAGCATTTTCATTACTATGGAAAATGATGGATAGCAAAATCCACAATCGATCATGTCCTTCAAGTCGCACGTTGCTTTCTACCACATCGTTTTAAACGAAGTTTTACCATAACATTCCTCTAATTTCATTGCAAAGTGGTACCCAGAATTGATCCAATATGGATGGAATCATGAATAGTCATTGGTTTTGTATACTAATTCAAACTTGCTATCTATGGAGAAATATGGATAAAAGAAATAAGTATTTATCAGGGAAGACTCTGCAAAGATCCAATTTATTTAAACCCATATTCTATCATATGATAGAAGCATAGTTCGAAAAAGATGAATAAAATAGTTTGCTTAAGAGTTATTTATTATTGAATTTCCATCCTCAATGAGGATCAGAGAACTCGAGATGATCAATCCTGAAATGAGAAGGATCCACTCTTCTCCAACAAATAAACTATCAACCTCCAAAAAGTTTAATTAATTTAATTACTAATCTATTTTTCTGTAACAAAAACAATTAACTATTAAGCAAATAAACTATGCCAATGAAAAGATTGGCAGTTTTTTGGTAGTTATAAAATTCTCATACTTCTTCGACTCGAGTAACAAAAGAAAGAAAAAATGAAGTAAAAAAAAATTCGTGTAAAGAAAAATTAAGGTCTTTGCTTTTACTTATAGCATTCTTTCTTTTAGGTAAAAGAAAGAACTAAAAATAAAAAATAATAAAAGTATGATTTTTTTTCGAATCCATTCTATCCAACGAACAGTTCTTACCTTATCCTTACCGGAATGGATCATTCTGGATTTTTAAAGAATCACAGATCGAGATCGTTTTCGCTTAACCAAAAAAGGACCCTTCTTTTTTACTAAAAATACAACAAAACTAAAATATATCTCTATCATAAAGGGATAGGTCTCATTTTTTATACAGTGTTTTCCCTAATAAATTTGAGTTTTTTCAATCAATTCGAAAGTCGAGTAGACAGAATATATGAATTTATCTCTAATCCTCACACTCCATTGATTTAGAAATGGATATTTGCAAATCAGATAATACCTAAAATAGGAAAATCGAGTCCCTATCCGTAGAATAGAAACCCTTTTCTTTTTTCTCACGCCGATCTTGGTCAAAAGTCTTCAGGCCTGTGCTGAAACTAAAAACATCCTACTCTTTAATCTGGCCATGAAACATAGAATTAGGATACTCCCCCTTTTATTTTCTTTTTTTTACTTACTTTAGTTCTTTAGTTCGGGAAAAAGAAATAGGGGGGTACTTCTTTTCTTTCACATTGGGTGTCAAATGTATCCTGTAAGAATTCCCACTTCATGGATATGGAGCAGAAAGTTTATCTAAGAAGTTCGAACACATATTCAAAGCACATATGAGTAATGAGTAGTAGGAGCATATCCTGAATGTTCCTGATAGACCAAAATTTTTCATGAAAATAAAGATATTCAATTTGACTGGACTTGACACTTGATTTTCTTTTCTGAGAAAGAAAATGAATGCTTAGAAATGCATCTAATCTAAGAGTTCATAAGAGATAATTATTCTCTTTAATAAACTTTTGTGTCGTGCAGGGCACAATATGATTCGATCTTTCGTTTCATCAGAAAAAATCTGGGACGGAAGGATTCGAACCTCCGAGTAACGGGACCAAAACCCGCTGCCTTACCACTTGGCCACGCCCCATTTCGTTTTATGCGACACTAATAAACAGTATTATGTTTATATATTATTCGTCAATCCCACTTCAATTACCTAAAAAATGAGGGATATTTTCTTGCAAGGATTCTAGACATGCGGATAATATAGAATCCAAAAAATGCATTGATCATTACATGGAATTCTATTAAGATATTATATGAAAGTCGAATTTCTTCCATTCTCATTTGAGAATGCGAATACAAGGAGGTATTTTGTGTTTGGGAAAGTCCGAAGAAAAAAGGATTTTGAATCCACCTTTTCTTTTCCTTTTTCCCTTAGAAAAATAACTCAATCAAAATCCAATTATCTACTCTACAAGAACGAAATGCTTGTTATGCCTAATATACTTAGTTTAACCTGTATCTGTTTTAATTCTGTTCTTTATCCTACTAGTTTTTTCTTCGCCAAATTACCCGAAGCTTATGCCATTTTCAACCCAATCGTGGATGTTATGCCTGTCATACCTCTACTCTTTTTTCTATTAGCGTTTGTTTGGCAAGCTGCTGTAAGTTTTCGATGAAATCTTTACTATTCTGTCTGCCAAATTGAATGAATGTATTCATTCCAAAAAAATGAAAAAAATGGATAAGAGCCGAGAAGTCTTATATTATGAACCTTCAATTCTAAAATTCTAATTCTTCTCCATTGAATGTATAGCTGCAGCAATAATTTTGGATCAGCCTTTCTACCCCCTGTACCTACGTTGAGCAGGTACCTTTAGGTACCCACACAATACCTAAACTAATTTTTGATATTGATAAGAGTGCTTATTATAAAGCAATTCTTGCAATTTTTTTTAAGAATTGATTTTTGCATTTTTAGGTGTCAAAATAAAAAAACCCATCCTAGTGGATCTGTGTGGTAAGGAAAAACGGGTAATCTATTCCTTAAAAAAAAAATCTTGGAGATTATGTAATGCTTACTCTCAAACTTTTTGTTTATACAGTAGTGATATTCTTTGTTTCCCTCTTTATCTTTGGATTCTTATCTAATGACCCAGGACGTAATCCTGGGCGTGAGGAGTAAAAATCCAAAATTTTTGGGAATTTTTTCTTACAAATTGGATTTATTTCGTACATTTATCTATGAGAAAATCCGGGGGTCAGAATTCCTTACAATTCGAAAGTCCCAAATGATCCGAGGGGGCGGAAAGAGAGGGATTCGAACCCTCGGTACAAAAAAATTGTACAACGGATTAGCAATCCGCCGCTTTAGTCCACTCAGCCATCTCTCCCCGTTCCAAATCGAAAGGTTTTCGTGATATCACAGAGGCAAGAAATAACGATTGCAAAAAATCCTTCCCTTTTTTTCGTTTCAAAAGTGCATAAAAATTATATTGCCAATTCCATTTTAGTTATATTCTTTTTTCTTAATGTTAATAAAAAAAAGAAGAAAATTCTTGTTTTTTCTTTCTAAAATTCGATATAGGCTGAGAGACAATCAGATATATTTTCTCTTCAGCGGGCATTTCCGTATAGGACTTGTTAGAATAAAACAAGCAGGTTATATAAAAAAAAATTATTTTTTTTGATTATTTATCAACAAAGCAAAAAAGATTCTTATCAAACCCACCATAAAATTGGAAAGAAAGATAAAGTAAGTAGACCTGACCCCTTGAATGATGCCTCTATCCGCTATTCTGATATATAAATTCGATGTGGATGAAATTGTTGTATAAGCGGATTTTTAGTATTTCCTTAGACTTAGACCGCGCAAGGCAAGAATTTTTCGCTATTTACGATTTCATATTCTTGTTACTAGACGTTCTATAGGAATAAGAAGAAATCGCAACTCTTTTCCGTTACACATAAAAAAGGATTTCGAAAGTCAATTTTTCTTTTCAATATCTTTCTTTTTTTTTTCAGAATCCTATTTTTGTTCTTCCACCCATGCAATAGAAAGCGAATGAGAAAAGAGGGGTTATTTTCCCTTAAAAGATAGGCTTTGAAATAGGAATCATGGAATAATGCTCAATTCAAATGTTTATTTCTTTATTTCTATAGTATAAGAAAAATTAATCGAATGAAATTCATGGATTTACCACGACCTCGGTTGTAACCCCATAGATAAAAATGCAAAATTTCTATCTTCGAGACCATTGAAAAAGGGCATTGAACGAGAAAGAAATCGTCCACAGATAATCAAACTATCGTATGCCTTGGAAGTAATATGAGGTGCTCGGAAATGGTTGAAGTAATTGAATAGGAGGATCACTATGACTATAGCCCTTGGTAGAGTTACTAAAGAAGAAAATGATCTATTTGATATTATGGACGACTGGTTACGAAGGGACCGTTTCGTTTTTGTAGGATGGTCCGGCCTATTGCTCTTTCCTTGTGCTTATTTCGCTTTAGGGGGTTGGTTTACAGGGACTACTTTTGTAACTTCTTGGTATACCCATGGATTGGCTAGTTCCTATTTGGAAGGTTGCAATTTCTTAACCGCGGCGGTTTCCACCCCTGCCAATAGTTTAGCACACTCTTTGTTGCTACTATGGGGCCCGGAAGCACAAGGGGATTTTACTCGTTGGTGTCAATTAGGTGGTCTGTGGACTTTTGTCGCTCTCCATGGGGCTTTTGCACTAATAGGTTTCATGTTACGTCAATTTGAACTTGCTCGGTCTGTTCAATTGCGGCCTTATAATGCAATTTCATTCTCTGGTCCAATCGCTGTTTTTGTTTCCGTATTCCTTATTTATCCACTAGGACAATCTGGTTGGTTCTTTGCGCCGAGTTTTGGCGTAGCAGCTATATTTCGATTCATCCTTTTCTTCCAAGGATTTCATAATTGGACGTTGAACCCATTTCATATGATGGGA